GAGTAAAAAGAATAAGTACAGTTTTGAATGTTTTGCTTATGTACAAAGTAACAACCAACCATTCTAATTGGATCAGTGAATCATTTTTCAGTCATTCATTGAATGATAAATCACTACAAGTGAGGGAGATACACGATTTAAATAACGGAAAATCAAATATTTTAAAATTGTATCTAGAATGACCGGAAAGGTAGAAACAAGACCGGATATAATTTGATCATTATGAGCAAATCCAAAATCTTTGTAGACAGATCCAATCATTAGTTCCCAACCGTGGGGCGAATGGAATCCTATACATAAATCAGTTACTAAAAGAATGGAAAAGGCTTTGATTGTGTCGCTTAAGTTATATAGAAATTCTTGAACCCAATAGTTAAGAATAACAAGTTCTTCATTACCTAGCATAGAATAACCACTTAGAATAATGAAACAGATCATATTTGTCGAGAAGTGCAAAATCGTATGGATACAATCTTCATTGTGCATCTTGATCAATTGGATCGTTTCGTTGTAGATTCCGATACGAAGCTTTTCTAGATGTGTTCCCGGGTATTCCTTTATCATTTCGTCCAAGAGTAAGAGTTCCTCTAATTCTATGAATTTTTTTAGAATACTCTTTTCTTGAATATCATTCAAAAAAATTTCGGATTGCCTAGTATCCCACCAATTAGTAACCCAAGATTCCAGACTTTTAGTAAATGAGAGAGAGATCCACCAGGGCAAAAATACTATAGATGCAAGATATAGAAGGGGAATGAATGCTTTCTTTTTTGCCATTTTTTCGTCTTTGAATTTTTAATGAACTCACCCCATTCGTTGACGCTATACGATACTAACTAATATTCCTATCAAGGATCAGTTCTATTACAAGTTATCGAGCCCACGAATCTATTCCCCGCTTTTTTTGTGTATGATTCAGCGGTTAGTACTTGAATTTATAAATAATACAGAAATGGAATAAAAAAGAATCCACTTCGAATAAAGAGATTGTTTCCAAATCTATCACTTGCTAAAATTCGAAGAGAGTGACCCCTTTCAATAAAGAAATGCATGAAAGAGCCCCTTCAAGTAACAAATATTATTCAGATTTTGAAACGAAAGAACTCTCTTTCTATCAAAATATCCAATTTTTTGAAAAAAAAAAAAGACGCATAGTCCGGGAATAATTGAGAGAATTTTCTGAAGAATATTGTGATTCTGATAAAAAAAATGACTACCAAAACAAGACAAAAAGGCTATCGTTATAAGCATCCCAATCGTTTGGTAATTAAGAAGTACAAAAAGGGATAAAAAGAAAAATTGATTGACAAAACAAAAAAAAAAAGAGAATCTACAAGATATAATCTCTCTATTGAAAATAAAAAAAAGCATTCATTCTTTTCATTTCAGTTTAAATTCATTTTTTAAAATACTTCAATTGGTACACGCAAGAAATAAGCCAATTCAGCAGCTTTTTGCTCAAGTTCTCGTGGAGTCAAATTCTCATCAGTACGAGTCAAAGGAATAGCGCCATGGCCTCTGATTTCCATATAAAGGACACGACGAGCATAAATACCCTCTTTCACTTCTATTCTGATGGACTGGACGTCTTTCATAAAGAATTGGAGGAAGATGCGACGATTTTTTCCAGGAAATCCCCAACGAAAAATACACATTATTCCTTCTTTTCTATCGAACCGATCATAACCACTACCTACATTCCACGAAATTGTGCACCACAAATAAGAGCTAATAAAGAGACCCGCAATTCCGTAGAAAGACATCACGATCCCCTGTGGAAAAAAAATGATTTGCGTAGGCGGAAATAAAGATATCAAATTTCTACCAAGATAACTGGAAATTCCAACTAATAAAAACCCTAATGAACCTAAAAAAAGGATAAAGGCCCAGCAGAAATTACTTGTTTTTCGAGACCCTGCTATAAGTTCTATCCATATATGTTCTGATCGCCAATTCATACTAGATCTAGTTGCATTTTATTGAAATTGAGAGAATAACCCAAATTAATTTGACTTTTTGTGTGTTTCCGAAATAACTCTCATCAACTAGCACTATTCTGATGTGAACTTTTATTTTAGGAGTAATTCATCGAATTGGTTAGATATAAAATAATAATATCCATTTCGTATGATTTCCTATAGATATCCACATACATATAGATATATTCACTTTATATTTAAGGCATTCGCCCCGATCCCGATTTGATTTCGTTGCAAATAGCTATAATTTATTTACTCATATATCATGTTTACACACGAATAACAATAATAGTTTCTTTATGTTCGGGGGAAACCACATCACATATTTTATTCTAAGAAATAGATATCTGTGTTATGGTCTAAGTCTAAATCTTGAAAAAAAAAAACAAAATAGATGAGATTTAGCCCCATCATATCGATATCTAAAAAATCTTGTTTTTTTGAATATGAAGAGATAAAGAAGCCATCGCAATTGCCGGCAATATTAGGCCCACGAAAGGCACAAAAAAAGAGGGTAAATTTGTCATAAAATGGATACCTGGGTTTACTATTTTTACCTGTTATTGTTATATTGTTATTTATATTGTTATAAAGGTATCTTATAATCATTATTTATAATTCATATAGAATTATACTAAGCATATCTAAGTGAGTATATGTGATATAATAAAAAATATATAAATATAATAAAATAAGTGCAAGGAATGTCGAACTAAATAAATATAATTTTTCATCTTTCTACATGAAATATATATATATGATAATCGCCTTTTTTATTATCTTGTTTTTGTCTTATAATTTGAATTTCATAAAATGGAATAAAATAAAGAAAGAGTTTCTTACAACTTCCTGAAAAATTTGTTACAATCCGATCCGGGAATAGGGAGTCTTAGTAAAACTGGGGATTCTAAAAAAATATCGAAAGATGCAAGATTCTGTACTTTTCACTTTTAAATTTTCTATATTTGAATTATATACACATAAGAAGAGAACGTGAAATTCGCTTTATTCTCCTTGCCTAATTTTAATTTAGCGGAAGAAGGAATGCATTCTTTTTTTTTTGATAGAGGTTTTTACTGATTAGTAATCGGGAATGTCGGTAAAAAAAAAATGATCCGCATAATTATTTTTACAATTAAATCTTATGTTATCAAATGCTACCAAGCCAAAATCCGTAGAATGGATTTTGGCTTTGATTTCTATAAACTAAATAACTACTCGTTTTATAAAAAAAAAAAATAATAATTTATATTTTGATTAATTAATATATTTTTTTTTATTAAGGATCCACTTGATTGAATTTTGATTCAGAGAAAAGAAAGCGTGGAGCTGAAATAACTCACTCAGAACGTCTTTTAAAAGATTACGTGGTACGATTAGGTCGAATTGGCCCTTATGGAATAAATATTCAGCCGTTTGTGAGCCCTCAGGTACTGTCGTATTCAATGTTTGTTCAATTACTCTTTTACCCGCAAATGCAATGTAGGCATTGGGTTCGGCAATAATGATATCGCCCAACATACCAAAACTGGCTGTCACCCCACCAGTAGTAGGAGATGTAAGGATTGATACATAGAATAACTTTTTCTTTGATTGATAATCATATAAAGCGGAAGCTATTTTAGCCATTTGCATCAAGCTCAAACTTCCTTCTTGCATGCGTGCTCCTCCGGAAGCACACACTAGAATAAGAGGCAAAAACCGATTGGTAGCATATTCGATCAAACGAGTGATCTTCTCGCCAACTACGGAGCCCATACTACCCCCCATAAACTGAAAATCCATAACCCCAATTGCTATGGGAATACCGTTTAGTTGACCTGTGCCTGTTTGAACAGCCTCAGTTAATCCCGTTTTTCTTTGATAAGAATCAATACGATCTTTGTAAGATTCCTCTTCCAACGGAAATTCAATGGTATCCACAGAGACCATATCTTCATCCATAGGAACCCAAGTACCTGGATCAATCAAAAGTTCTATTCTATCTGAACTACTCATTTTCAAATGATGTCCACAGTGTTCGCAAATATTCATTTTTGATTTAAAAAATTTCTTATAATTTAATCCATAACAATTTTCGCATTGAACCCATAAATGCCTATATTTTTGAGTAAAATCTAGATCATTAGAATTTTCCGTTTCTGTTATAGTTAACTCACTACCAGCCGGACTCGTTTTTATACTTGAACTCTGGGTTTCACTACTATTTCTGCTTTCATCAAAAATGTAACTAGAAATGTAATTGTCATTGTAATTGACAATACCACTTAAAATGTAACTATCAATACAAATTTGAGAACGAAAATAGCTGTCAATACAGCTAGTAATGTGTTTATTCCAACTATATTTAGTATCATATATGTAAGGATCATAGTGGGGATCATCACTATTAGATACACTATTTAGATAACAAAAATTCCGAGAATTAGAAAAAGAGCTTTCTAGTTCACTTAGAAAAGAATGAGCATTGTCAATCTCAAAAATTTGATTTTCAATATCAAAACATATGAAATAACTGTCCCTATTATTATCCCTAACTAAAAAAGTATCATCAGGTACGAAATTATGAATGTCTCTAACGCCGACTAAATGATCAACATTACTGTAACTAGAATTGTCACTATCGCTCCCACTAAGAGTGTTTTTATCTATATCATTTCTAATCGGGTCTTCACTTACACTGGTATTTTCAATAGAACCAATGCTGCCCATTGATTTACTTAGCCCATACCCGTATTCTAACTCCTTTTTTTTGGACAACATCGAGTTGAACCACCCTTTTTCCATAAAGCCTTGTTGCACATATTTACATGAAAAATACAATAGATGAATAGTCATTCGATAAAAAATCATTTGAATATTTCATTTACTATCCTAATACGCATCCAAATACAATCACTAGGGTTCTATTAACAAAAAAAACAAGTAGGTGTTGTTTAATTATTTCAATTATTTCTTTTTTCGATTTGAATTTGATACAACACACGCGGGGGGATCACTAGCTATTTCAAATCGAAAAAA